AGTAAAAAAATACCTCGACGGTCATACAAATTAATTGACGAATTAGAATGCCAAGAACGAGAATACGAAACAGCCATATTAGACGACCCTGGAATGCGGTCAAGAACCGGAAGATTTATACTGGTTTTTACTATAACTGAGCCTACTTATACTAATTACGAACCAGAACAATTTTATTTGATGCATTATTCACAAGAACCAGATTTTTGTCGAAATATAATCATAGGTTCTATACGAGCTCAAAGGCGTAAAATACCTATTTTAAAACTGTCTCAAGGAAATGTATCCTCCCCACTTTTTTTGTACAAACTTGAGAAATCAATCCTTTCTTATTTTGATATCTCTGGACTGAGTAAAGAAATTTTCCGAAATTGGATGAAAAAAACTAAAGAATTTGAACTTTCAGAACAAAATGAGAAGTATAAAAGAGAAGCAGCAATAGAGATCGAAATAGAAGCAGAACCTGAGAATGGTATTCTAACTCCTCAAGTAAAAAGGAGTTGTATATTAATAATGAAATCAATTCTTCGTAAATATATTATATTACCCTTATTGATAATAGCTAAAAATATTGGCCGTATCTTATTATTTCAATTTCCCGAATGGTCCGAAGATTTTGAAAATTGGAATAAGGAAAGGCATGTTAAATGTACTTATAGTGGTGTTGAACTATCCGAAAAAGACTTGCCGAAAAACTGGTTAAGTGAAGGTATTCAAATAAAGATCCTATTTCCTTTCTATCTGAAACCTTGGTATAGATCGAAATCTGAATTTCCTCAAATGGATCGATTGAAAAAGAAAGAAAAAAAAAAAAAATTTTGTTTTTTAACTGTGTGGGGGAGACCAACCAAACAGCCTTTTGGTTCACCCCAAAATCAACCTTCCTTTTTTGTCCCCATTTTTAAAGAACTCATAAAAAAAATGATAAAATTGAAAACAAATTGTTTTTTAATTTTAAAAATGTTAAAAGTAAAAGAAATAAAAAAATGGATTACCAAAAGTGGTATATTTCTAAACAGACTAATAAACAACCCCTCAAAAAATAAAAGAATTCTTTTATTTGGGTTGAGCGAACTAGATGAATGGGGTGAAACTAAAAACGAAAAAGATTTTATAAAAAATACAAAATTAATTCACGAATCGCGCATTCCAAGTCGTTCTAAAAATTGGACAAAACATTCGCTAACAGAAAAAAAAATGCAAGATATAACTATTAGAACAAGCACAATCAGAAATCAACTAGAAAAACTACTAAAAGACAAGAAAAAGGATTTTCGAATTTCTGAGATAAATAATAGGTTTAACAAAAAGCGGCATGCCGTAAAAAGATTAGAATTAAAAAAAATAAAAATTATTTGTCAAATAGTAAAAAAACAAATTACTCGATTAATCTTTAACTCGCAGTATTTTATCCAATTTTTTATTGAAAGAATATACATTGCTATCCTCCTCCTTATTAATATAATAAGGATCAAAGGACAACTTTTTTTTCATTTTGAATCAAAAATCAAAATGTATAAGTACACTTACAATAATGAAGGAAATAAAAAAGAAAAAAAAAAGGACTTTAGAAACTTTAGACAGTCCTGTTTTTATATTAGTAATAAAAATTCCATTTTTATTTTTGACTTATCCTCTTTATCACAAGCCTATGTTGGGTATAAATTATCACAAAGCCACGTTTTTAACTTATACAACTTAAGATTAAAATCCGCACTTCAATATCATAAAACATCTCTTTTTATCAAGGATGAAATAAAGGATGATTTTGAAATACAAGGAATATTTTATTCGGAATTCACAGATAAGAAACTTCTTACTTATGGAATAAATCAATGGAAAAGCTGGTTACAGAATCATTATCAATATAATATATCTCATATTAGATGGTCTGGATTGGTACAAAAAAAATGGAAAAATAAAAAAAATCGCCTCTCTATAAGACAAAATGAAAATAAGGATTTATTAAAATGGGATTTCTATGAAAACGATGGGTTAATTCGTTACGAAAAGGAAATTTATGATTATAGATTAAACTCATTATCAAATCACAAAGGGAATTTAAAAAAAAATTCTCGATATGATCTCTTATCATATAAATCTATTAATTATGAAAATAAGAAGACCGCATATAGTTTTGTTTTCCCATCAGAAGGAAAGAATAACCAAAAAATATCCTATAATTACAACATAAATAAAAGAAAACTTTTTACGCTAGGAGATAACAATTCTTTAGGCGAAAAAGCTATTCCAGATATGGAGAAATCGTTTTTTTATTACAGAATTATCCATTTATGTCTTAGAACAAGGTTAGATATTGAAGCCTGGATCCAGACCAATACCACGAATACTAAGATAAGTAATTATCAATTAAGTGAAGAAATCGATAAGAGGGATCTTTTTGATTTTCCGAATCGCCAAACTGAGCAAACCAACCTAAGTATTCAAAGCTTTTTCGATTGGCTGGGAATGAACGAAGAATTTCCTATTTTGAATGAAGAACTTTGGTTCTTACCAGAATTGATACTGCTTTATAATGTATATAAACTAAAACTATGGATGATACCAATCAAATCACTTCTTTTAAATTTTAATGAAAAGAAAAGTTTGAGTCAAAAAAAGAATATCGCTCTAAAGCACAAATGGAATCTTGGATCCCTTCTCTTAAACCAAGAAAAAGATGTTTCAGACTATAGTTCTTTTTTAAACTATAGTGTGCAATCAGACATAAAAAAACGTATAAACGAAAGCAATCCAGAAGAAGACCTCGATTTTTTCCTAACAAGTCATTTGCTTGTTCAATTGAGATGGTCTTTTTTTTTCAATCTAACCATAATGCAAAATATCAAAGTATATTGTCTCCTGCTTAGCTTGCGAAATCCAAGAGAAAGCGCTCTATCCGCTATTCAAAGAGGAACAATAAATCTAGATATAATGCCGAGTCATACGTATGTTACAGAATGGATGCAAAGGGGAGCATTTTTTATTGAACCAATTCGTATATCTATAAATAATCCTGGACCATTTCTTATGTATCAAACCATACGGATTTCATTAGTTCAGAAGAATTATTATCAAACTAATTCAAGCTATCGAGAAAAAGCAAAAGAGCAAAAAATTATTGGAAATAGAGACATAAAAAATTCTAGTTTGCTTGTTCTTGAAACTATTTTATCGCCGAGACGTCGAAAAGAGTTAAGAATTCTAATTTCTTTCAATTCAAAAAAAAGAAAAGGTATCGATCTAAATCTGGTATTCTGCAACAGACACAATGTAAAAATTTATGATCCATTTTTAGTTGAAAGCACCCGTCTTCATAGATTAAAGTGTTTTCTTTGGCCGACTTGTCAATTAGAGGATTTAGTTTGTATGAATCGTTATTGGTTTAATACCAATACTGGGAGTTCTTTCAGTATGTTAAGAATACATATGTATCCTCAATTCTAAATATATGAAACGCATGATAGGATAGTTTTCTATTTCTATTCTGTAACATAGTTCCCAGAAAAACTAAATAGACATCGACACATATTGTCTTATACTCTATTCTAATACATGAATACTAATTCAATAATCTATCAATTTAGATCTATAATTCATCAAAAGATTTTTTTTATTTAAAGTTTTATTTTTTCTCTCTTTTAGGTTATGAGTTCCACCCTTTTTTCTATCTAAAGAATGAATCAAATAAAAAAAAAGAGTTGGATTATTACTTATTTGATTTTCAAAATTTGGATAAAATGAAAAAGCCCATAGTAAAAATAAAAATAAAAATTGACCAGATTAACATGTCAAACATTATTATTACTGATCCATAAAATTCATATTTTAAAAAAGTTGGAGAAGATTTGCTTTTATGCTAAAGAATTCAGTTTCCTCAGTTATTTCCAAAAAACAAGAAAAAAAAGAAGAAACCAAGGGATCCGTTGAATTTCAAGTAGTTAATTTCACTAAGCAAATACGAAGACTTACTTCCCATTTGGAATTGCACAGAAAAGATTATTTATCGCAGAGAGGCCTAAAGAAAATTCTGGGAAAACGTCAACGACTGCTGGCTTATTTGTCAAAAAAAAATGGAATACGTTATAAAGAATTAATTGATCGATTGGATCTTCGGGAAGCAAAAATTCGTTAATTTAAAGAACTCAAATTCAATTTATTGGTTATTGGATCATGAATTTGGATGAATTTCTTTTTGTTTTCTGCAATTCCTAGAAAAATGAATCAAGGAACAACCTATGAATGTACCAATTATAAGAAATGAACTTATGATAGTAAATATGGGACCTCACCACCCATCAATGCACGGCGTTCTTCGACTCATCATTACTCTAGATGGTGAAAATGTTGTTGACTGTGAACCAATATTGGGGTATTTACACAGAGGAATGGAAAAAATTGCAGAAAATCGAACAATTATACAATATTTACCTTATGTAACTCGTTGGGATTATTTGGCTACTATGTTCACTGAGGCCATAACCGTAAATGCACCGGAACAGTTAGGGAATATTCAAGTACCTAAACGAGCCAGTTATATCAGAGTAATTATGTTAGAATTAAGTCGTATAGCTTCTCATTTATTATGGCTTGGCCCTTTTATGGCAGATATTGGTGCACAAACTACCTTCTTCTACATTTTCCGAGAACGAGAATTAGTATATGATCTGTTCGAAGCTGCTACCGGTATGAGATTAATGCATAATTTTTTTCGTATCGGAGGAGTGGCCGCTGATTTACCGCATGGTTGGATAGATAAATGCATTGATTTCTGCGACTATTTTTTAACCGGAATTTCGGAATATCAAAAACTTATTACACGCAATCCCATTTTTTTAGAACGTGTTGAGGGAGTAGGGATTTTGAGTGGAGAAGAAGCATTAAATTGGGGTTTATCGGGCCCAATGCTACGAGCTTCCGGAATAGAATGGGATCTTCGTAAAGTCGATCATTATGAGTGTTATGACGAATTTGATTGGGAAGTCCAATGGCAAAAAGAAGGAGATTCGTTAGCTCGTTATTTAGTAAGGATCAGTGAAATCGAGGAATCTATCAAAATTATTCAACAAGCTTTGGAAGGAATTCCGGGAGGACCCTCTGAAAATTTAGAAATACGATGTTTTGATAAAGTAAGGGATTCCCAATGGAATGATTTTGACTATCGCTTCATTAGTAAAAAAACCTCTCCTACTTTTGAATTGTCGAAACAAGAACTTTATGCGAGAGTCGAAGCCCCAAAAGGCGAATTGGGAATTTTTCTGCTAGGAGATGGGAAAATTTTTCCTTGGAGATGGAAAATTCGCCCACCGGGTTTTATCAATTTGCAAATTCTTCCTCAGTTAGTTAAAAGAATGAAATTGGCTGATATTATGACGATACTAGGTAGTATAGATATCATTATGGGAGAAGTTGATCGTTGAAATGATAATTGATACAACAGAAATACAAGATATCAATGCTTTTTCAAAATGGGAATCCTTAAAAGAGGTGTATGAGAGCATATGGATGCTTATCCCGATTTTGACTGTTATAGTAGGAATCACACTAGGTGTACTAGTAATTGTGTGGTTAGAAAGAGAAATAGCTGCGGGGCTACAACAACGTATTGGACCTGAATATGCTGGATCTTTTGGAATTCTCCAAGCTTTAGCAGATGGTACAAAACTACTTTTCAAAGAAAACCTTCTTCCATCTAGAGGCAATACTTATTTATTCAATATCGGACCATCCATAGCAGTCATATCAATTTTATTAAGTTATTTAGTAATCCCTTTTGGCTATCATTTTGTTCTAGCCGATCTCAATATTGGTGTTTTTTTATGGATCGCCATTTCAAGTATTTCTCCGATTGGACTTCTTATGTCAGGATATGGATCGAATAATAAATATTCTTTTTTAGGTGGTTTACGGGCTGCTGCTCAATCGATTAGTTATGAAATACCATTAACTCTATGCGTGTTATCAATATCTCTACGTGCGAGTCGTTGAAACATTTTCCCTATTTTCCTTTTCTTTTCGTTAGAAAGAAATTGACTGAATTAAGGAAATTGCGTTATTTTTTTGTTCATTAACCCGACTGATGAACACAATCAGATAGTTCTATGAGTGAAAGAAAACAGCTTCTAAATTTGCAGTAAAAATAGTAAGTCTCATTTCCTATGTATAAGGATTAAACATAAGTAATTCACACTGTTTATCCCAAGATCGGTTGATTGATCATCCTGACTTGAAGCGGATTTAAAATAACAAACAACTTTATGGGTTTTTCACTATCGTTTGTATGTATTACCATAAGAGTGAGTTGAGAAAAAATGAGTGGGTGGTTAGAAATACCAAGGTACACAAAAGATTAGTAATAGAGATTATGCAAATAATACAAAAAAGCATTTCCGCATAAAAGGAACACTCATTGGGGTTTTAAGTTGGTAGAAATGATCCGGTAGTACTTCCCACGATTCCGATCCAGAGTATGCCCCTATCCACTGAAAAAAACTATCAGGAACGAAAGAATCCTTTTTGAAAGGACCCCCCTTTTTTCCGTTTTTGAGAAAGAAGAAAACGAAGAATAGGAACGAACAAAATAGAAAGAGTGCAATTCCAATAAAAAAGAGCGATCTTTTTTATTCTTTCTTTAATATAGTTATATTCATAGGAATAAAAGCCCTGTAATAAGTGATGAAGTAATGTAAAATGTAATTTTTTTTTCGTAATCGAAAATGCTGGGTTGAAATATTTATATATATTACTAAAAGGAGTATTTTATTGACGGATTAAGTTATTACTCAAAAAATATTGAAATTTTTAAATTAAAGTAAAAGGAAAGGATGAGATTAATTCAGAAATACTTTTTTTATTTTTATAGCAGACGGAATTACATTGGACTAATTCGGGGCTTTTCAATATATTTTGACTCTATCTAGCATAAAAGTATATCACGTTAAATAATACTAACCTGGTCCTTAAATTTCTTTAGGCTCCTAGAGGAGCCGTATGAGGTGAAAATCTCATGTACGGTTCTGTAATAGCGATAGTAACAGTAATGTTATCACCGACTATGATTATCTAATAGTTCAAGTACAGTTGATATAGTTGAAGCACAGTCAAAATATGGTTTGTGGGGGTGGAATTTGTGGCGTCAACCTATAGGGTTTATCATTTTTCTAATTTCTTCCCTAGCAGAATGTGAGAGGTTACCCTTCGATTTACCAGAAGCCGAAGAAGAATTAGTAGCAGGTTATCAAACCGAATATTCAGGTATCAAATTTGGTTTATTTTTTGTTGCGTCCTATCTAAATCTATTAGTTTCTTCATTTTTTGTAATAGTTCTTTACTTGGGCGGTTGGAATTTCTCTATTCCATATCTATTTGTTCCTGAACTTTTTGAAAAAGCAGGCGGAGTCTTTGGAACAATCATTAGTATTTTGATTACGTTAGTTAAAACTTATTTGTTTTTGTTCATTCCTATTACAACAAGATGGACTTTACCTAGGCTGAGAATAGACCAATTATTAAATCTTGGATGGAAATTTCTTTTACCTATTTCTCTCGGTAATTTATTATTAACAACTTCTTCCCAACTCCTTTCACTCTAACCACGCGAGTCTATATTTAGACTTATCTCAAACAAGAGAAGGAAACAACCATCAAATTATTCATAGCTATTCCCGATATGTTCCCTATGGTAACTGGGTTCATCAATTATGGTCAACAAACAGTACGAGCTGCAAGGTACATCGGTCAAGGTTTTATGATTACTTTATCCCATGCAAATCGTTTACCTGTAACGATTCAATATCCTTATGAGAAATTGATTCCATCAGAACGTTTCCGTGGTCGAATTCACTTTGAATTTGATAAATGCATTGCTTGTGAGGTATGTGTTCGCGTATGCCCTATAGATTTACCTGTTGTTGATTGGAAACTACAAACTAGGATCCGAAAGAAACAATTGCTTAATTACAGTATTGATTTTGGAATCTGTATATTTTGTGGTAATTGCATTGAGTATTGCCCCACAAATTGTTTATCAATGACTGAAGAATATGAGCTTTCTACGTATGATCGTCACGAATTGAATTATAATCAAATTGCTTTGGGTCGTTTACCATTGGCATTAATTGACGATTACACAATTCGAACAATTTTGAATTCGCCTCAAATAAAAAATGGCTAAACCCCTTTTTAGGAAAATTTTATAATTACTAATGTAATCTTTTGATCTAAAGGAATTTTTTTTTGAAGTTCAATTCGGAAGTTCAAAAAAAGAATGAGATTGGTCCACTTGTTGGACCTATATCAAGACACATCTATTCTTTCAATTAAAAATATATCCCGGATAATTTTACTTTTTCCTGGTCCGATCAATAAGGTCATGAAACATTTCTATTTTATTATTTCTTTTTTATATTATATATAATGGATTTACCGGGACCAATACATGATTTTCTTTTAATCTTTCTGGGATCAGGTCTTATATTAGGAGGTCTAGGAGTAGTATTATTTACTAATCCAATTTATTCCGCCTTTTCATTGGGATTCGTTCTTGTTTGTATATCCTTATTCTATATTTCATCAAATTCCCATTTTGTAGCTGCTGCCCAACTTCTTATTTATGTGGGAGCTATAAATGTTTTAATCATTTTTGCTGTGATGTTTATTAATGGTTCAGAATATTACAAAGATTTCCAGTTTTGGACTGTTGGAGATGTAGTTACTTCAGTGCTTTGTACAAGCATTTTTTTTTCACTAATTACTACTATTCCAGATACGTCATGGTACGGGATTATTTGGACTACAAGATCAAACCATATTGTAGAACAGGATTTGATAAGTAATAGTCAACAAATTGGGATTCATTTATCAACAGATTTTTTTCTTCCATTTGAACTCATTTCAATAATTCTTTTATTTGCTTTGATAGGTGCAATTGCGGTAGCTCGTCAGTAATAAAGCTTTCGAACGTTCCTAGATACGATAAGAAATGCTTTTAATTCAATCTATTACCTATTCTCAATATTACCAATGTCCTTGTTCCGTGCTTTTTAGATTCTAGTCAATAGAAGAAGTTGAGTTGTTGTTCATATTGAAATGAATCAAGATTGATAAGGAGTCGGTCAATTATGCTCGAATATGTACTTATTTTGAGTGCCTATTTATTTTCTATCGGTATCTATGGATTGATCACGAGCCGAAATATGGTTAGAGCCCTTATGTGTCTTGAACTTATCCTAAATGCAGTTAATATAAACTTCGTAACATTTTCTGATTTTTTTGATAGTCGCCAATTAGTAGGAGATATTTTCTCCATTTTTGTCATAGCTATTGCAGCCGCTGAAGCAGCTATTGGACCAGCAATTATTTCCTCAATTTATCGTAATAGAAAATCAACTCGTACCAATCAAACAAATTTGTTGAATAAATAATATGCATTCAAAAATTTGAATCTTTATCAACTCCAATAAAAAATTTATTATTCAATAAGTCCAATTAGTATGTATGATATTAAATATAGGTTCATATTCCTGTTTACGAAGATGTACTAAATAAAAGTATCTTGACTCTTTCGCATAAGCTGATCCATAAAAAAATTTTGTATAAAAATTGTGGTAAATCATTGATTCATCTGATATCTAAATACATGATTCATGTACAAGTTTATTAGATTGAAAATTTATGACGTTCAAACATTTAGATATTCAATGTCACATTCAGTAAAGATTTATGATACATGTATAGGATGTACTCAATGTGTTCGAGCCTGCCCCACGGATGTATTAGAAATGATACCGTGGGACGGGTGTAAAGCTAAACAAATAGCATCCGCTCCAAGAACAGAAGACTGTGTTGGTTGTAAACGATGTGAATCCGCCTGTCCAACGGATTTCTTGAGTGTTCGAGTTTATTTATGGCATGAAACAACTCGTAGCATGGGTCTAGCTTATTGATACGTTCAAAAAAATAGCACTAATCCATTTTTTTACCGACAAAAACCCGTGCTTAAAATACTATATAGTTTCCATTTCTTTTTTTTTTTAGTACGGGTTTTTTATGGTCTAAGTGTAGCTTATCTTTACCATGAACTTTTTTCCTTGGTTAACACTAATTGTAGCTTTTCCTATATCTGCAGGTTCTTTAATTTTCTTTCTCCCTCAGAAAGGAAATAAAATAATTAGGTGGTACACTATAGGTATATGTATCTTAGAACTCCTTCTAATGACCTATGCATTCCGTTATCATTTTCGATTCGACGATCCTTTAATACAACTGGCAGAAGAGTATAAATGGATACGCTTTTTTTCTTTTTACTGGCGATTAGGAATAGATGGACTTTCTATAGGACCCATTTTATTAACGGGATTTATTACTACTTTAGCTACTTTAGCGGCTTGGCCAGTTACTCGATATTCACGATTTTTCCATTTCTTGATGTTAGCAATGTATAGTGGCCAAATAGGATCATTTTCTTCCCGAGACCTTTTACTTTTTTTCATCATGTGGGAGTTAGAATTAATTCCTGTTTATTTACTTGTATCCTTATGGGGAGGAAAAAAGCGTCTATATTCAGCTACCAAGTTTATTTTGTATACTGCAGGAGGTTCCATTTTTCTGTTAATGGGAGTTCTGGGTATGGGTTTATATGGTTCCAATGAACCAACATTAAATTTTGAAATATTAGCTAATCAATCCTATTCTGTGGCATTGGAAATAATATTCTATATTTTATTTCTTATTGCTTTTGCTGTCAAATTACCGATTTTACCCCTACATACCTGGTTACCCGACACCCACGGGGAAGCACATTATAGTACTTGTATGCTTCTAGCTGGAATTTTATTAAAAATGGGAGCATATGGGTTGGTTCGGATCAATATGGAATTATTACCTCACGCTCATTCGATATTTTCTCCATGGTTGCTAATAGTGGGTACGATCCAAATAATCTATGCAGCGTTAACATCTCTTGGCCAACGTAATTTAAAAAAACGAATAGCCTATTCTTCTGTATCTCATATGGGTTTCATAATTATAGGAATTGGCTCTATTACTGATACAGGTCTCAACGGAGTTCTTTTACAAATAATCTCTCATGGCTTTATTGGTGCTGGGCTTTTTTTCTTGGCCGGAACGGGTTATGATCGAATACGTCTTGTTTATCTTGATGAAATGGGTGGGATAGCTATCTTAATGCCCAAAATATTCACGATGTTCAGTCTATTATCGATGGCTTCTCTTGCATTACCGGGCCTGAGTGGTTTTGTTGCGGAATTGATAGTCTTTTTTGGACTAATTACTAGTCAAAAATATCTTTTAATGACAAAAATACTAATTACTTGTGTAATGGCAATGGGGATGATATTAACTCCTATTTATTTATTATCTATGTCACGCCAGATGTTCTATGGCTACAAGCTATTTAATGTTCCAAATTTATATTTTTTTGATTCGGGACCGCGAGAATTATTTGTTTCGATCTCCATCTTGCTACCCATAATAGGTATTGGTATTTACCCAGATTTCGTTTTTTCATTATCAGTTGATACGGTTCAAAGTATTTTATGTAAGTATTTTTATAGATAATTTTTGTATAAAAAAAATTGGACTTATTAACTCATTAATAGCAAAAGAATTGTAACTGGATCTATTTAGCCTTTGTGAGAGCCATTTGAATCAATACTTGATTCAAACGGCTCTTGATGACTTCAACTAAGATTTCTTAGATTTTTATTTATCTATGCCATTTTCTATCTCTAATCTAATCGGTAGGCCTTTTTTTATTCAAGTAGATGTTAATTGAAATGAACCATAACTATGTAGCCCTATTCCTAAGAGATTGACCCCAAAATAGCATATCCAAATTATAAAAAAGCCCATAGAAGCTACAATTGCGGAATTTGCAACTTTCATATTTGTATTTGTTCGAGTATGTAAATAAATCGCAAATATAGTCCACGTAATAAAGGCCCAAGTTTCTTTTGGGTCCCAATTCCAATATGATCCCCAGGCCTCATTAGCCCAGACTGCTCCGGAAAGAATCCCTATAGTTAAAAAGATAAACCCTAGACTAATAACACGATAACTCCAATGATCTAATTGTTGAATCAATTGGGATCGGTAATAATTTTTAGCAAAATCAAAGAAGGTGCTTTGTAAAACATTCCTTCTTTGATTCATGTATTGCATCTGACCAAAGTAAAATAACTCAGTAAAAAAAAAACGGCTGTTAGCAAAAAATGGGATATCTCTTCTAAATGTAATGACTAGAAGAGATACTGATAATAATGATCCACATAAAAGAGCTGCATAACCCAATAACATCATACTTACATGCATCATTAACCACTGGGATTGGAGAGCAGGTACTAATATTGTGGATTGATGCATTTCAGTTAACAGACTTGAAGTAGCAAATCCTTGAGTAAAAATAGCACTTGGTGCAGTGATTACGCATAAGTTTTTTTTTTTTAAATATGGAAACATATGAATAATCGAGAAACTCCACGAAAGAAAAATTAATGATTCACATAAATCACTTAATGGAAAATGTTGTGAATAAACCCAACGAATAATTAATAATCCTGTTATACAGAAAAAACTAGCTATTAGACCTCTTTCAGACGAATTAGAGAGTCCTATCATTTCATCGACTACTAAGCTTATGAAATAAATTGTAATTACAATTGAAACAAGGGAAAAAGAAATATGAGTTAATATATGTTCTACAGTAAAAAATATCATAGCAATTAAAAAAATAAGGTATCGGAATTGAATTCATTATAGGACTTATTGTATCTCTTTTAGAAGAGAATGTGCCGCCACTCGGATTCGAACCGAGATGCTCAAGCACTGCTTCCTAAGAGCAGCGTGTCTACCAATTTCACCATAGCGGCTTACTTAAAATCATAATAAGCTATTATTATTCAAGTGTCGAGATTTAATGAGTTAATTAAATGTTCTGAGCTTTTTTTATTTTAGTAAATGCTCAAATTATTCAACTTAATAAACTTAGTAGTGAGGTTTTTTTCAGGTCTTTTAGGCTCTCCATTGTTGTATTTGTAACTAAAAGGTGCTACCTCCTATCTTACGAAATCACAAAAAAAGATTGTGCGAAAGGTAAAGGTGGAGATGGGGGAAATCAAAATCCCCACCAGAGAGAAGGTTTCAACTAGTTTATTTTGAGTATGTTTTATCATTTCCGAGGTGGGGATTTTGATTTCGCAACAAAATGCTTTCAGGATTTTTTATACCATATAGAATAGAATAGTCAATTTGTAGTCCTATTTTACACTAAATTAAGATTTGTCCTATTCCCATTATTTGAATCGTTTATTATTTGGGTGTCGGTACAAAAAAACTTTTTGAATTACCAGTAGAAAGAGATTTGGCTAATGAAAAGGCTTTTAACGCTGCCCAATACCCCTTCCTTTTCCACAAACTTTTATGAATACGCTTTTTTGCCAGAGAAGTACGTTTTTTTGGAACTGCCATTCAAAATTTAAGAAGTTTTTCAATAATATCGTTGGATGTGAAAGACATCTATTGTTCAAAACGAATTCTTCTTCATTCTCTATCTATCCATAGATGATACGCTACTAACCCCATAAAAAAACCAATCATAGGTATATGAAAATGACAAAAAATCTTATAGGTGAAAAGCTAGGTTTAAGTTACTAAAATGAAAAAAAGAAACTGCTTCTATTTCTATCTCAGTTTCTTTTAGTCATTTATACGATTTATACATGGAATCAAATTCATCGAACAATTTAATTTATGAACCCAACTTTGACCTAAAAACTAATGGAAATATCCAATTTCTTATTAATTGTCCAAGTTGAAAGAAAGAATATACATAATTTCCAAATTTTCATTTTTCTTTTATTTTAAAACGAAGTATTCCGTTTTCACAAATAAGTTCCCTATGTTATTTGACCAATTTGCACTTCTTGATTTGAATATTTTATTTGAAGTATTGAAGAAAGACTGAGAATAATTCAGAATCCAAATTTTTTAGTTCTTACCTATCTTGATTTTTTTCTTTTACAATTAGATAGGATCTGGTGAATTAGAAATCATTTTGAAAGAAAAAAATTTTTATGGAACATACATATCAATATGCATGGATCATACCTTTCCTTCCACTTCCAGTTCCTATGGGAATAGGACTAGGGCTTATCTTTTTTCCGACGGCAACAAAAAGTCTTCGACGTGTGTGGTCTTTTCATAGTGTTTTCTTGTTAAGTATAGTTATGATTTTTTCAGCCGACCTAGCTATTCAACTAATAAATAGAAGTTCTATTTATCAATCTATATCGTCTTGGACCATCAATAATGATTTTTCTTTAGAGTTTGGCTATTTGATCGATCCACTTACTTCTATTATGTCAATATTAATCACTACTATCGGAGTTATGGTTCTTATTTATAGTGATAATTATATGTTTCATGATCAAGGATACTTGAGATTTTTTGCTTATATGAGTTTTTTCAATGCATCCATGTTGGGATTAGTTACCAGTTCTAATTTGATACAAATTTATCTTTTTTGGGAATTAGTTGGAATGTGCTCTTATCTATTAATAGGTTTTTGGTTTACACGACCCCTTGCCGCAAATGCTTGCCAAAAAGCATTTGTGACTAACCGTATCGGGGATTTTGGTTTATTATTAGGAATTTTAGGTCTTTATTGGCTAACAGGTAGTTTCGAATTTCGAGACTTGTTCGAAATATTCAATAACGTAATTTCTACTAATGGGGTGCATTTTTTATTTGGAACTTTATGTGTCTTCCTATTATTTTCTGGTGCAGTTGCTAAATCTGCTCAATTTCCCCTTCATGTATGGTTACCCGATGCTATGGAGGGTCCTACTCCTATTTCAGCTCTTATCCATGCTGCTACTATGGTGGCAGCGGGAATTTTTCTTGTAGCTCGACTTTTTCCCCTTTTCATAGTCATACCTTATATAATGAATTTTATATCTTTGCTAAGTATAATAACAGTATTAT